TGAGATCGAGCCAATAACAGTAAGGGAGATCAGATATCGTAAGCGTAGCTATCCAACCCATATCACTGCACTCAAACCATGTCGCACTGAGCTGAAACCATTCATTGTAGCCGATACCGAGACAATACTGATCGATAACGTTCATAAGCCTTATGCTGCTGGTCTCATGATGGTTCGTCCCGGTAAACAGATCAATAATATGTTGATTGATACCTACTTCAGTGAAGACTACTCTATAATCTTGGATTCTTTTGAAGAAAGGAGTACTAAGGTACTTTATGACTTGGTATTAAGGATTTCAACGATTGTTAGACAAGAAAAATCTCCTTTAACTATTTACTTCCACAACTTCTCTAGATTCGATGGAATTCTCTTGCTTAAGCACCTTGCATGTCATCACAAGAGCTACAAGCTAAAACCACTGATGAGGAACCATAGGCTTTACGAGTTAGCTGTCTATTCTGGTAAGAATATGTTATTCCGCTTCAGAGACTCCTTGAATCTACTCCCTGGAAAACTTAGCTCCCTAGCTAATAATCTATGCCCGGGTCTAGGCCCGAAAGGTTCTGTCCCATATGAAGAGGTGACACTGTCAAATCTGGCTAATATGAAAAAAAGCTTGTTAGACTATATGAAGCAGGACATCCTTCTCCTTGGGGGTGTAATGCTAAAAGCTCAAGAGATATATTGGAAGCTGTACAAGGTGGACATAGAAAGCAAGATAACCCTTTCCTCACTGGCTCTAAGCATCTTTCGTATGAAATACTACGATGCTTCTAATTGGCCTATCCACATCCCAAATAAGAATGAAGACAGCTTTATAAGGCGTTCCTACTACGGTGGTCATACAGATACATACAAGCCATATGGCGAGGACCTATACTACTACGATGTGAACTCTCTCTATCCCTTTGTAATGAAGGAATTTCCAATGCCTGGTGGTGTGCCTGTCTGGCATGGAAATCTGGAAGGCTTGGACTTAGATAGCATGTTTGGCTTTATTGAGGCATATGTGGTATGTCCGAAGACTATCAAGAGGCCCTTTCTACCCTATCGAGACAAGAATAACACACTCATCTTTCCAACCGGGGAATTTGTTGGAGTCTACTATAGCGAGGAGTTAAAGTATGCAAGAGGCCTAGGCTACACTGTGCTCCCAATCTCAGGCTACCTCTTTGAGAGGATGGAAAGCCCATTCAAGGACTTTGTTAGCTCACTCTTTGAGAGCAGGTTAGAGGCAAGGAAAGAAGGTAATGAGGCCTTGGCCTATGTGTACAAGATCCTTATGAATTCGCTATACGGTAGATTTGGCATTAACCCTAAATGCACGATAACCGAGGTTAGCGATGAAGATCGATACAAACATTTGCTCAGGCATAGTGAGATTATATTCGGTGATATGCTTAGCGAGAACAACTACATCGTAGCCTACCATAGCAATACCAAGACGGACTCAGATTATTGGAACCCACCGAAAAACTCAGCTGTCCAACTAGCAGCTGCGATCACTGCCTCTGCTAGGATATATATGTACCCTTATATCTCAAGAGAGGACTGCTACTACACGGACACAGACTCTGTTGTGCTTAGTCTGCCACTACCTAAAGAAGTGATTTCTTCTTCTGTCTTAGGTAAGTTTAAGCTAGAGGACAGACTCATAAATGGAATCTTTTTAGCACCGAAAGCCTATTTCTACACCGCAAAAGATAGCAAAAATGTTCTCAAGTTCAAGGGACCAGCGAAAAACCTGGTCCTACCAGAATGGTTTAAGTCACAGTTAGCGAACCCATCTCGTACAGAACAGGTACTGGTGGAAAGCAACTTCCGGATTGATTGGCACACTCTTAACATCATCAAGAAGGACACACTTGTCAGCCTTGGGATTAAGATGGGGGCCAAGAGGATACCAGTATATCACAGAAATGCCTGGATGGATACTGATCCAATTGATATCAAAGACTTGTCTGGCCTAGATCACATTGGAAAACTAATAATCAAATCACTAAGGAAAAATTTAATACAACTACAGACTGAAAATAACATTCTCAGTGAGAAATTATCTAAGAAGGAAAGAGAGATAGCCGAGAGATACAAAGGGATGAAATCACTGTTTGATGCAAAGAATAATACTGATAAAAAGATGCACACTCAATCCACTACAGAGATAGAGAATAGTCTTACAGAAGACAGAACACTATTATCTAAAGAAGAAGAAGAACCAGAGACTAACCCTACATTAGACGAGAAAACTAAGACTGACGATCAGATACCTAATACAGACGAGGAGAAACCTACTAGAAAGACACGGCCTTCTTTAATGGATAACTATGCAGAACAGATGAAGAAGCGCATCAAAGACCTAGATGATCCACCCAAATGACAGATAACAATATTGACTCTATCAATGAGTTACATTAGTCAACCTAACATTTACACCTTCAAGCTTTGTACAGAACTCTGTATCAGCTTGGGAAGTCATAGCTTCACGGTTAGAAATCCTCGTTCACCACCTACATGCTATCGGGGGGCCGAACCCGCTCCTCCGCGGAGAAGAAATCTTCCTGTGTTGCGGCCTCTACCACGGCCACCACGAGCCATGTTTGCATTTTATGAGCCTGACCAGTAGCAGCAACCGGGTTATGTCTGTGACCTTATGAACCGTGTCAGAATGAGCATCAACCAAAAGTTCTCAGCTTCTTTCTTATAAACCAATTATTGTAGAGTTTCCCCGGGAAGTATTGAATTCATGTGTGCCGATTTCCTTATGGTTGACTTAACAATTGGGATACTGGTTTCACCGTACTTATAATACATCCTTCATTAGAAGTCTCAGAAGGTCTTTGCGGATCAAGAAGTCTAATCCGAAGTATATGCTGGCCGACTTTGCAGACGCTGTGTCACTCTCACAGTGTTGTGTGTCCGAGATCGGGGAACCGAGTTAGTTCGTTTGAAGACGCAAAGGGTAATGCAGAGTGGGAGAACGCAATGCGCGAGGGGATTTCTGCCTAAAGAAGAATGGGACAAGTGAAGGGGCCCTCTTTAAACCGCTTTCGTTTATCGGCAATAGAAGAGAAGAATGCCTCGATTGAGAAAGGTGGAGGTTGTGAAAGACAGATCATGACCCTAAGCTAAGGCGGATCCAACTATTCAAAGAAAACGAAAGTCTGCCTTGATCACAAGCCGGAGTCATACCTCATGGAGATCAAGATAGCTCCTGGGCCGCCAACTGGTATTATACCAGTTTAGGCCTAGATTCCTCTTTTGGCTGGCGTGCCTGCTTTGTGTGCTTTCGCCCTCTCAACATTGCCGCCCTCAGATCTAACGGATTGTAAGCGTATAGTTTCCCTAAAAGCAGGGCCAGTCCATTTAAGCGCAAGATACTACCTAACGTTGGAGGACATAGGCTGAGCAGTGTCTTGAGGGCTTTATCGTAAATAAGGTCAGATTGGTTTCAACTAGCATATGGGCACGGTTGAGCACCGAGTTCTTAGCAATGGACTGCCCAGTGTGTAGGAGAAGGATGTTGTCGACCTTTATTGCTCGTGACGACCCCGCAGCCACGTAAGGTTTGCAAACCTCTGACAGAAGTTCGCGGGCTGCTGAAGGAAACTAACCAAACCAAGCGCGCGATCTGGTACGACAATTTATAGGGCTTATCATAAATGTTCAGTCAGGCCTAGATCGAAAGGTTGCCCCAGCCGGCAGTGATCCAAATCATCATCAACGATGATTCGAAATCATATGTAAATTCCTACAGAGCAGGGGGTGCTTGACCCATTGATTAAAAGTGTGCTGACAGCTATGCCCATCCATATTCTTTCTGTTCTTAAGCCTCCTAAATCCTTTATCAAGAGCTTGGAGCAGAACTTGGCTAACTTTTTATGAAGTGCTAGTGGAGACGCGAGATAAGATGGGTGCCAATGACTTTGAAGAAGAGAGAAGCCCACCTTTCCGGAAATCCATCAGCAACTACAGGCGCTTGCAGTCCTCCTACTACTGGCGCGAAGCCCTACCCTACCCCACGGAGGATCATAGATCTAAATAAACGGATCATGAGTCAGTACGTCAACAATCAGAAAAACCTCCGCTCATTTCCCAATCGTTGGATTGTTTGTCAGGTCTTTCCAATGCCTCCTTTTTGATCAGCAGCAAACCACCCTTTTGTCTATAGGTTCCTTGACTTCCATTTCAATCTTAAGAAAGTAGCGAAGGGGGATAGCAACCAAAGAAGCATATGAGATGGATCCGGGCTAGCCGAGTTGTCGGGTTCACTGGGATTAGATTAACACGAGGGCGATGGGAAAGCTGCAACTTCTATTAGAAAGAAGCCAACCAAGAACGGCATGCATTCTTCTATCTTGTATTCTCCTAGGACACTGAAAACTTTCCCAATCTCAATGCTAATAAAGGGAACCAGCCCGCGTCTTGTTGTTCGATCTCCTTTCTTCATAGGCCAGATTCCTCTATCAATCTCCTTGCCGGCAAAGTCCTTACTTAACCGGCTTAGCGCTCGCTGTCCGATTTATTTTCCTGAGCTAGGTAAATCCTTCTTCATAAGCCGGTTAGTCTATCCATCTGATCTTTCGAGTCGCTCATCTGATCCTCTCTTTCGCAACCAGCAAGTTTCTCCTTCATCGGACAATCTCGTACCTGAATACGTCTATTTGAGTTATAGGTACGAAATGAGTTGAACATAGTGAAACTAAGGGAGAGGAAGGCAACTCCCTCGACTGAAAGGAGAGGAGAAACATACGTATGACGCCTCGCTAAAGCCCTTCTATGAAATGATTCGCCATATATATATATTTATTCTTTTAAAAAAGCATATATATGGCGTCGTGCAGCATTTTCATTTCATAGATCTCATAATCGGTAAGGAGGGCTTCGCTTAAGTCGTTCTCAGGATCCGAAGAATCGGACGGTCTTTCCTGGAGAACGCTGATAGGGGACGAGCCCCCATCAGGTGTCCCCACTGCAACCTCCGTACTTATGCCGTCTTGTGGACGAAGAGGGAGATGCGGGGTAGAGGAATTGGTCAACTCATCAGGCTCATGACCTGAAGATTGCAGGTTCGAATCCTGTCCCCGCCTAATCATCTGAGGCGGACTACGGCCTCGAGATTCCGTAAGTAACCCAGTGCCTTTTTCACGAAAGAAAATGAAATACAAAGGTAAGAGCCCATGCCTATCATACGCATTCTAGTTCCGGTGCTAACTTTCATCTCAGCCCATTCTTTCTTTAGTTTGATAGGGATGCCGAATTCCATTCATCTCATTTTTGGCTTTCTTAGTCTGAACTATCTTTTTCGTTTCTATTCTACTAAAATGTGTGGCTCTCGAGTAGTATGTATTATGTATATATCCCTTCTTTGTTTGGCATCCCTCTTTTGCTATAGTCTTCGCAGCTATGCCATAGCAGAGTTGGGAAGATTTGCCGCTGAGTTCTTGACTTTGTTTATGGGGACCTGCGCTGTAACGGGATCGTCCGGGAGTGCAGATTCCTCTTCGGAATGGTTCACTTATACTTCTGATTTTGAAGAAGATTCGGCCAGTTCCGGGCGTAGTAGAAGTATCTCATCGGTCAATCAACCTGCACCCCACTCCCCAGAGCCTGAGGGTGATCGAGGTGGGCCCTTAATCCCAATGAGAATCACTTAATGCCTGCTCAACAGCGTATGGAAGAGTTAGGACATCGCCTTCCATCACAAAAAACTGAACCTCCAAGGAATGGGGAAGCATAGTCGCTGCCCAAATTACTGTGGAGGCTTTAGTTAACGATGGTTTTTCTCCCGATGCTGTTCTAAACAAACGGCACCAAATAAGAGGCTTTATGTTTTATCCGGGAGGAACTAGCCTAAGCGAAAAAACTTATATAAGCTATGTCAGGAGTCTAGACACCTCGGGAACTCACGCCTCTGTTCCATACAAGCGAGTCATCCAAGCCATAGAAAATCAGGATTTGTATTTAGATTGAATCTCGTGTCAGAGAATGAGTTCAACGAATATTACAGGGAGAGTGGGGACTGCTACTAAGAACCTAACAGAACTTTTCATCTAATGGTCCGGGGGACAAATCAATAGGAAATGTTACTTCCATTGGATGCGAACTATCGGGATTTTCCCATCATAGAATAAAGAGTATTGTGCGCTCTCACGAATGCGTGGATGGCGGCTCTGTTTTGGATAAAATCGGTATAGCGAACGCGTTCTGATTCGCTTGGATACTGCGCTGAACAAACCACATCTTTGGTAATGCCAAGATCTTCATCGATCGGAACTACGGCTGCCACTCCTACAGGATCGGGATACTTTGATTACGTATTCGTTGAAGTAGGATCGCTAGTGGGATAGTCCGGTGGTACTCCTTGCCTCTGTTGCGTTGCCCAAGAAAGCCTTTCAGGATGATCTAAACCATACCCATATGGGGAAGAGGGGTCAAAAAGTATCGTTATAACGAAGATAGATGGCCGTAGAATGGATTTGTGCTTTCTTAGTTCATCATACATGGTAAATACCTATTTTTGCTTCTTACAAGCGAAAGAAAGATTAGCTCGATCCCAGGAGCGGAGATTCCATCTGTCGAGGAGCACTTCTCGGGCTAGCATCTTAGCTAGCTAGGAATCTATTAGAAGCATAAGCTGTCCGTTGTTCAATCTAAAATAGTTAAATAATAATAAGAAATAGGGTGGAGTAGTGGGAGAGAAGCCAGAATGAGCATTCGATCTGATCTTACCTGCATATAAAGGATAGCTGGGAAGACGAAGCGAGAGAGTGAAAGACCATCGGATGGAGGACTTATTTGATAGGAAGTCTATCTTTTCGGGAAGCAGGCGCTATGAAAGGAGATGGGATGTTATAGAGAATATAGGAAGCTTATGTGCAGGTAAGTGAAATACCTGGTAGTCGAGTCATTCAGCGAATGTATGATTCCTAGAAGACGACTGGATACTCCTATCCCAAAGGCTGCCGCAAAGATGAACCCAATCCCGATTCTGCTGCGTAGGATTCTTCCGTGGGGTGGAATTCAACACATTTATGTTTGAATCGTATCGTATGAAAGTATAAAATGTAAAATCGCTTTTATGATGGAAATAAAAGTTTAGTTTCAACTTTTGCCTACTTAGTTCGTAGATAAGATCTACTTTCTTTCTTTCTACTAGAAAGAGCTCATGCCTTTTCTTTTAGAGAGGTTATGGGCAGAATACCAAAAAGTGAATCGGCTATGCAATCCTGTTCCTTATTCACCCTTGAAAGGGAAATGCAATTATTGTATGACCTTCTTTTTTTTCCTTTTCTTTCACTGCTAGAAGAAGCCACTAAAGAGTCAGATTCATAAAGGGGTAGACCATGTGGAAGATGCAGCTGTCATCGGGGGACAATCCGCTGGCAAAGCAAAGACAGCTTGATACTTTCTTTTGCTGCTTGGTGACGATTATCCTGCACCTTTTTCTTCTCCACTTTCTCCTTCTGTCTTAGTCTTTGTGTATTTATTATGGTATGAATGTGGAGAATCAGCCCCAGGAGGGCTATGTCCGGAAGTAGGGAATCCCGCATTCTTTTTTAGCCCATTTTTCGGATTAGTGTCCATTTCTTTTGTCTTGAGACTGTTTCACTCCTACAGTGAGGTAAGGTTTTCATTCGTTTTCTCTCTTCCTTGAGCGATTGAATTTCTAGCACAATTGGCTGGCCCTAGCGCTTATGGCCTAAAAAGTCTCTCTCAGTCCAAGGTACTATCCTCTAGTCCGTCTTGTAGGAAAGAACATATGTAAGTCAAGCACTATCTCTTAGTCTAGGAGGATTCGTTTATCAACTCATAAGAGGTACGAAGTCGCTCGAAGAGGTACGAAGTCGCTCGAAGAGGTACGAAGTCGCTCGAAGAGGTACGAAGTGACTCGACTGAAAGGAGAGGGAAATGAGTTGAACTATGTATTTCGTACCTATTTCTTCTAGTCTAATATTTTATCTTCGATCTACCGCTCGCTCTAACGGTATCTGTCGTGAAAGGGTATGACGGGTAGTACGTACGGGCACCTAAGGTTTATTGGCATCATGAATTAGATAGTCGTTCTTATCTAAGTCTAAGGGGGTCCCATGTTGGGTATTACCATGGATAGTAAGGATGTTGATCGAAGATCTCGATCTAGTCGACCTCGAACTGAGAAACTCATTTCTCAGTTAGTGAGTCTTCCTTTCTCAAACCTACGTATCTTTCTGTTGATTCAGTAGATGATCTGGCCGGTTGAACGCTTTCTAGCAGCACCAAAAGCTTAGGAGATTAGATACGTAGTGAAGCGAAAGTTGCCATCTTTCATCTTTATATCTGGTTTATTGACTGGTACGCCTTATATCCTTATATACCGCTTTTGGGCAACCTTCTCAACAACTAAGAGATCCGTTTGAGGAACATGGGGACTAGTTGAAGTAATAAGCCTCCCACAGACTCTGGGTTCCTTGCTATTCTATCAAGGAAGAAGGAGCAGGTAAGGTTCGGGTCTTCGCGATCCAAGGCCTGTCTTAAGAGAAGTGACCCTCGGATACGGGTCAAACAGTAAAGTGCTTTCTCTGAGGTGAATCCAATAGTTTAGATATCCCCGCACAGATGTTCTCGAATGCGCCTGCAACAGTAGGGCTTCTATATCCAAGGCATGTTATGATATATTTGGCTTCCCAAGAGGATCTCGTTCGTGCCTGGTCTCGAGACTCTAATATGATAGAGAACTCCCTGTTTCGATTGTTTAGATGGTCTCCGGACTTCAACCCTAAATATGAATCTCCTATCACAGCTGCATGGGTGAGGTTTCCATACCTCCCTCTTCCCTTTTTCCATACACCTCTTTTGCGTGAAATAGTAGGAACTTTGGTCGCTTTCTCAGGGCTGACCAGCGTACCCTAGAGCTTACTCATCCTATGTATGCACTTGTGTGCATGGAGGTTGATATCTCCCAGCCTCTTCCTTCGAAGGTTTGGATTGGCACTGGGGCTTCTACTAAAAATATTCTATAGGATCGCACACGTGTACCTTACTATTAGAGTCCAAGAAAATCATCTTTCTATAACACAGAAGGGGAGCATCACCCGGTCCAATAGACACGATCTTTCCAGCTTAGTTCTTCCAATAGCGCATATCCAGCTTTATCGTCGAAGATTACTTCATCATTTCCTCTAGTCGAAATAAAAACTTCATTGATGAATCTAAAAAATGCAATACCAGGAAACCTTTTGGGAAACTCACGATCGAAGATGTCCATTAAGACTATATTGAATAATACCCTTGTTATTTCACCCACAGGTGGTATACCACCATTACTTATATCAGACCTATGATTTCCATCATCATCAATGATAGGGAGAAAAAGGAAAGATGAAATTAGTTTATAAACGGAACCATCTCCAACAAAAGGTTTAACCTTATCTAAAATAAGACTGATTGGAATTCTCCTTAATGAAGCCATTAAGTCAAGCTTGTAAAGTCTATCCACCTTTCCCATTTGTTGAAGACCGTAATAAAAGGAAGAAACCAGATTTTCTAATCGGTAACCATCTTTTGGCAAGCTACCATGAGAAAGACGAAATAACATTAGGGATAATCCCATTAACACCAATACATCCTCTTTATCAGGCATAACCACATAAATCATATCTGAATCAAAGTCAGTTCCAAGCATGATATCGGGACAATCTGGTAGCGTATCATTAAAAAACCGAATAAGATCCGCCTTCTTTATGTACTTAACTTGTAGCGGAGATAGAACGTATAAACCATAAACCATTTTTTGTTTAATAACAGCTAATCGGTAAAGAGACATACTAAATTGAATATGTTCCGTCAAATCTTTATAGATAAAGTCAATATCAGAAGACAGCTGCACAAGTGAACATTCAACAGTACAAAAATCTCTAGTTAAAAGAATGGTAGGGGAAGGATGATAAAGAAAAGAAGAACTAAGACTATAAACGTTACTACTCTTTAAAAGTGGGCTAAATCCAATCATAATCATCCTTATTCTTTAATAGCACTAGAAAAGTCTGGAACAATACCAACCGCAAGAAAGATAGCTACCATCAAACCTAAACCTACTGCTTTAAGCACAGGGCCGCTAGCTGGGATTGTGATACCCGAAAATGGTTTATCATTCTGAAAGGCAGACTCCACCGTCGAAGAAACGTCGCGACTCTCCACAAAATTCATCCTCTCATAGCCTGGAGCTTGATAGTCCATATTGAAAAAGGGGGCATACGTGTCAAAAGGGGTGAACAAAGGGCTGCCCACGGGGGCACGATCGCCAGAGCCAGGCGTAAACGAGTACCAGACAGTACAACCAACGCCAATGCAGACCAGAACCAGGTAACGACCATAAAAGCCGTTGGAATACGTAATGAACTCCACTATGATTTTTGTAATATTCTCGTTTACCAAACTGCGTAAACCATCCCCGGCACTGCTCCAAGAAAACAAAAATGATGACGGATAACCTCTTTTATTTAAAGACAAACCAAGAGATTGACTTAAAAAAGACAACCTATCAAAGGAGTTAGGTAACTGAAGTTCATCATGTAAGAACTGATTTTGACCAGGCAGAAAGCGAAAACAAAAAAACATACGTATATTATCCGACTTCAATCTAAGTGATTCCAGAAAAGAGCGAGGGAGTTCTAGAAATGGTGATCGTAGCAGCTCAATAATAGACAGGCTCAAAGGAGAAGTTCTACAACAGTGTAAGAAACGCTCACGAGAACCATAAGACATATTTGGAACTAGACTCGTAGAAGAAGAAGCTCTGTCCTCCAAAGAAAGAGCATCGAAGTCATTACATAGAGAAAAGATTTGTTGATTCTGCATCTCGTTCAAAAAGTCGTACCAGAATTCCATTTATTTATGTTATTTTCTCTTTTTTTGTTGGAGTAAACCTTGGTTTATATGATTTCCCTTCTGATACATGGCGTGTATTCTGTTATTCTGTTATTGAATCTGCCTCTGCCTCTGTACCATTGTCTGAAGGTGTCGCTACCCTGGACCATTTAGACTAGACTCCTGCTATGAGAGGTATCGATTCCCAAAATCAATACATACAGCATGAGAACGGCAAGTAATAGAGTTTTTGTGAAGTCTCTATCCTGGGATTTTCTAAAGTGCCACTAACCCGCCTAAATGTATCCCTCTAGTATTTAAAAGACTATTAATACTATACTAGAGAACGACAGTGGTTTTACTCTAAAGGGGGACTTTGAGGTATGAGTACTTTTTATATTGATATTGGTGATAATTACCAGTTTGAAGAGTGGAAAGAGTAGCATCTAAGGAAAAGGAATTCACTGACCGAACATCTTGATAGCATACCTTTAATAGGTGCCTTTACGAACCGTAATAGATGTAGTCTATGATTGATGAGAATGATTTCTGTTAAGCCTCACCCGCAACTACTCCAATCCCATTCTTTCTGAAAAGAGCTAGACGAGAAGGGAGTTCAATCCGTCTTAGTTAGCCTCTCCTTTATGCCTGACCTTAGCACCTTACGCGAATTAAGTTAGGATGGCATTAGCTTCTTAGCGGGGAACGGATTCTTTATTAGAAGCTTGAATCGCATTCAATTCTTTGCTCACCTGCTGATGTCGATGATTTCATTGATGCTTAGAGAGGGAGTTCTCGAGGGTATGCTTTCTTTGGCTTTGAAGCAGCCAATGTATAAATGCTTGATCGATGGGATTAGACTGATTGCCATTCTTTTCCTAGGACCACTTCTTCCTTTCAACAAAGAGTATGAGTTTACTTAGCCTTGAGACCTCTTTCAACGTGAGGGACATTCTTTATCAAGGACTGATCTCTTTCTTTCACTTATTGATGGGATTTCTTGCTGTTTCATTCATTCTTTTTAGTTAGATAGGGAGAAGAAGGATTGATCGATGGTATGCAACGAAGGAAGGATGAGCTTCAAGCATTAGCTGGTCGGCTTTACTAGGAATTCTTTCATACTGTATGGGCTGGCCAATGCATTTGTCTTCCGATCCCAATATATGATATAAGAGGTCGAGTGAGTTTAAACTTCCTCTCTTTAATGGGCTAAGTCAGTCCCTCTCTAAGCAGGATTGGAATGAACAGTAGAAGGGAAAGCAACTGGTTAGGGTCTTATGAATGAATGGAAGGACAGAGTAGGAGAGATTGACAGAGGGAAGTCTTTCACTAAGACTGGGTGAACTCTTTGACTGCTTGATGGTATCTTAATGGTCTGATTCCCCTGTAAGGAAAGGTGGAACTTAGGAAGAGTATGAGGCTCACCCGAGGTATGGGAGGTAGCTCATGGAATGCTTGAACTCGATCTCATCTCCTAGGCTCATTCTTTCTCTTTCTATAGGCCCCTAACCACTAATCCTCTTTTAGCCTTGCTTGGCAGCTTTCCCGCTTGTGCTTACTAAATGCATACCAGTCTTCTGAGCCCTGAAAGCAGGAGTGAAATCCTTGCCATGCTTAGCGACTTACTCTTATTGCTAGTGCACTAGAATAAGACCTGGAAGCTAGTCCGGATGATCCATGTATTCCGGTTATTCCTCCGGTTAGGGGAGCGGCTACTCTCAAGTGTATGCCATCAAGTTAAAAGTACACTTATATTGATTATTAGTAGACTTTCAGTCATGTAATAATGAAATATAGGAAGTCTCAGTGCACCAGCTTAAGAGTGAGCAGCTAAAGGTTAAGGGCTAAAGGACTAGCTACCAGGATAGGGAGAGCAGCTACCAGGTAAAGCGGTCACACACCAGCAACCATCTCTTCATCCTCTTGATCCCCCTAAAAACCAGTCTTTAAATCATATCATGACTTCTCAGGGACGGAAAGCATAAAGATAAAGGTTAGATGTGATGCCGGCAAGCAAGAATAAGAAGAGTACGGAAGGCGAGCAAGAAGGGCTTAGCAAGGCAGATGCTCTCATACAATGACTGATAGACTGAAGAGGGAATAGCTATTCATGACTTCTCAGGGATGGTCTTTTCAAGAGCACAGCAACGTGGAAGAGAAGCTAAGACGGAAGGAATAAAGGGAGTAAAGAAAGAATTGAAGGACTAAGCCTAGATTCCCAGATTCCTCGGCTAACGGTACCTTTATATAAGAGAATCCCAGGAAGGTAAGATTGAACTAAGAAGTCGGGTAGAGAGATGAAAGAAGTAGCTACCTTAGCACCTTTAACAAGTAAGTAAGCTGCGTTCTCTTCTTAAGTAGGATTTGAACCTACGACCAGTCAGCCGACCGCTCTACCACTGAGCTACTGAGATGGGCCCCAACTTAAGGCATTTTCGGGGACTAGCCTTTTGTATTTGAGTCATTTTGAAATACGGATGAGATCAAAAAGGCCATCATTGAGGCAAACGATGCAATAGCTTCGGTTAGAGCAAAGCCCAAAATGGCATAACCAAATGATTGTTTAGCCAATGATGGATTTCGCGCCACGGAATGGATCAAAGAACTGAAGACGTTTCCAATACCGACAGCAGCTCCCGCTGAAGCAATTGTAGCAGCTCCGGCACCCATTGATTTTGCACCTTCTAACATCTCGGGTTGATCATTCTCGTCACGCTTGATCATTCACGTCCGGTAGGACCCTCGTCGATTCTTCCCCCCGGCCCATCGAGTCTCGGTGAAGCCGATCGTTTATGTTCATAAAAGGTAATTTTAGTAAAAAGCCAACTTACCGTATATTCTTTTACGCCTAGACTTAGGCCATTTTTGATTAAAAATTCAACCCTGGAATCGTTTTTTCTAATCCCATTTCTATAAAACAGAATTGCAATAACTAAACATATGCAAAAAATCCCAAATAAAGCATTCAGGTACTCAGGATGTTTAGAAAAAAAGTCCCAAATTGAAATTTTTTCCATTAATCGAATCTTTTTTTTAGTCAAGGGAGAATGCCGCTTTAGTATCATGGCACCGAAAAGACCTTAGTCAATGAAAAGAAAAAAAAGAATATCATAATCCAGAAAGAAAATAAGATCATGGATTGGCCGGATATTCCCACATCAGGGAATAGAGCCGGTCCTGATCCCTTTGACTACTGAAACGAAAGCGGCGGTGGTTCCCATGGTTCCAGTGTTCCTCTTGAAGAGAATTGACTCTCCCAAGGAGAGTCTTACAAAACCCCACTGAAGACTCTTCGAGCGCTAAGGGCTCGATATATCTTTGAAAAAGGGGTTCTGAAAGGGTGTTTGTTCTACCTATATTAAAAAAAGCAAACAATTCCCTTTCCACATGGGAACGCAAAGGTTGAGGAGCTACCGCATTGTCCGGCAAATTAAGAGCTTGCCGCCACTCGGGAACGGCAGGAGGCTCAGCAGGAGGCTGAGGAGCGGGAGCATCCATGAATAAGAGAAGGTCTTGGCTTTCACTATTAAGAAAGCCGTTAATCACCTTAAAGGTGAAAGTAAGAAAGACAGCAAAAAAACCGAAGCAGTCCAATCCCAACCCCTTACATAGAACAAAGGATAGGGCTCGCCCGCCGAGAGAGAAAGCAAGCCTTTCCAGGAGTACTTGAAAACCATGAAGATACCCAAATTCCAGACAAATAAGATAAACAAAGCCAAGTAATAAGGTGATGAATAAAAACATGAGAGAAAGTCGGAGCAACATATGGAAAAGCATCCTATGCATATTGTGCTATTCACTCATGATCTGGGCCTGGTCGACCCAATCATGATATTTCGCCACAGTGGGACTATGGGAGTCGAACCCAATTCAACCACTATCCCTCTCTAGACAGACCTACGGCTAGTAATTTCATTGAGGTGTTGCTTGCTGTTTAGCCAAACAGGAAATGGAGAAACTACCCAAGTTTCAAAGCTCGTTTGTTTTCTAGATATCAACTAAGTCATTGAATGAATGAATTTGCCACTATCAAAGTCACTCCTGCTTACTCGAATGCCACTCCGCCCTCATGTTCTCAGGCGGGCAGGCCCCTTTACCGAAGCTCTTCGCTCAATATACCATCTAATCAGTTCCAACATTCAACTCATTCTTTTGATTGCCTTTCTTACGCAGCTACTTCGTTGGTTTCACTCAGTTCCCTCAGTCGCCGGGGGCTTGGTTCTCCGGTTCCGGTCAATGAACTCGAACTCACTAACTCATCACTCTGGTGAAAGGGGAGGGCGGGGTCGGTTAATTGTGTGATGATCTTTTTCCCTCTGGCAACGAGTTTCATTTTTAAAAAGATTTACGTAGTTGTTATCGGCATATGCGTAGGAGCGAACAAGCCAATACTTATCTTAAGGTTACAAGACAAAGCATAGTACAAAGGAGAAACAGTTGTTCCAGCACCCGCATACTGGAAAGTGGATCTTTAGAAGTCAATTTTCCCAAAGTCTCAGCAATCTCTGGAAGGATAGGAATCAGATCTGTATCACCTAATACCTCCTCTTCCAAAACCGGTGGTAGAGTGGTATTTCACTTCGTGATGGAAGTACTCTTCGGCTGTATCTATCAACGGCTTAAGCATATCTGATGTGTTAGACACCAAATGGATTTCCTGCGTAGCCAAGGGGCTCGCATCAGCTACCACGTCAGTCGGGACAAGATCAGTCTTGTTCTTGCCAAAGGCTTTTAAACCAATACCATATGACTCAACTTATGTAATTCTTTACCCCGTTATTTCCGGTGGTGGTGGTCTAGATTATTGTCGTTAGCCGCCTCTCTTTAACCTAGCCCTAGCGAGTTCCGGAAATGACTAAATCAAGTTAATACCGAGTCCGCTATTCCTGAAGTTTTCTTAATGAGTTAGAGTGATAAGATTAGCAACTCTAAGTCTTTCTAATCATCGATCGGTACAGGACTGGACGGTTGGTAGAGGATTCGCAGGGAGCAAGGGAAAATACCGAGGTGGCACAGGAGGTACATTAAGAGGTCGAAAGGGAGCAGTATGTGAAGAACTAACAGGCTACGATGTAGAAGACCTAAAAGAAGAAACTAAGGTTTTAGCATAGAAACTAAGCATGTATGAATTAATACATAATATAAAACATTAGAAAAAGCTCCCACGCAGGGAAACCCTCTTTTAAAAATCCTACAAAAGAGAGTCACTGGCGGGTTATGCCAAGAAAAACATGGGAAAGAGAAGTACGGTCTGATACACTAACTGAATGTCAAAGCGGTTGATGTTTGAAAAACGATAGAAAACACAACCCATCCTAAAAAAACCCAGACCAGTACAGTTCATACATATAATCAAGCTTTCAATCTCAAAAGAGACTCTTATCTCTTAATAACTTGTATCAGGCCTTCTTTCGAGACCCAGATGAGATTACCAAGACAAAAGAAGAGCTGCTCGTGTGCTAACTGAAATAGTAAAGCTCAAAGGCCCCTCTTGACCACATCCTTTCCCCCGCCGCATCTCTCGGGCGGGCCTCCAAACCAGTCAAATCTTAAAAATAGAACCCTTACAGTGACCGAGTGAGAGCTTTTGATCTACGAGACTGTAAAAGTCAGGAAAAACGAGGCAATCAATGTGTTATATACATCTGAGTTCTTGTATAAAGTATATAGCATATAACCACTCTTTAATCAAAAATACGGGGTTTATGTTATCAATAGACTTGGCTTAAAATGCAAGGACTGCACTGTCTTGAGAATGAGATAAAGACAAAGACGTCAACGGGTGTTGTTCGAATTCTACACCATCCTCCGTCGCTGTCTGGAACGAGAATTCATTGTCATCCTCCCTAGCCGATTGCTCACTATCAACCACTTAATCCTTCTCAGACATCTGATCCTCCTTGATATAACCGGACTAACCACTTCAGGCTGCACAATAGAGATCGAGATAGCCTCGTAAGCGTGATTCTGAGTCTCGTGGTTGAGATCCGTGAGCGAGACCCAAGCAGGAGAAGCAAAGGTAGAAGGAGCAGAGAGGCAGCAGCACTTATTTCTCCGCTGCTATATCAAGATGATCTATAGCATCATAGATAGAGACAAAGGCAGCTTTCCTTCACGTAGTTCCACCAGCTTCAGTAACATCTCGATACCCGGGCTAGTAGATGCATACCAATATGACTAGTTAGGGCGATCCAGCGGGAGCGCTATATCTTACCTTTGACTCTGCTGTCTCCACTGCTCTGATGCGGGCAAGTAGCAAGACGCCATATCAAGCGCTACGATGCTGTTGAAACCGTCCTGGAACCTTTGCCTGTCTTCGCTGGTTCACGCACGGGTGGTTGGTTATGAATCACATCATCAAATGGGAATCAAGCGCTTCAACTGGTAAACTTGAGCTCTGGAACTAGCACTATGAGTGCCTCTGCTAGCTATGGCTCTTCAACCCTTGCCGCTTTGTTGAAGTAAGTGGAAAGCGAATGCACAGCGCTTCTACTCACATGTCGGAACACATAAGTAATAACACAAGCGAAGACCAGAACAGGACAGACGCTTGTGCACACAAAATCTACATTTGCTTATCCACACTACCTTAGAGTAAGCTAATGCCTTCACTCCATTTCTTGGAACAAATCCAACGGGGCATCACAAAGGAACAATGGCGGATATCGATCAATTGGGAATGAAAGAACATCGCTTCTAAGAACTCTAAGAACTAATGGCAACGCACCTCATACAAGAGGGAGGGGGTCCGAACAGCCTTGTACGTACGCCGCCCACGCGAAGAAGTTCTTCTCTAATTCCAAAAAGTCAAGATCCCAAAAATCTTATTTAGGGCTCGAGCCTCTATCGAAGGGGTCTTGGAACTGACTCAGGCCATAGACTAGAAGTCTGGTCTCCGATAGGGCTTCTGCTCCCGCTTTGCCTCGGCCCTCTTCTTCCTTGGTCCAAACGAAAGATCTAAGGATGCCTGGGTCCGGGTATACTTTTCCCAGTTGTATTCTTTATTATAGATTTCCAAGCCCAAGGTTAAGGAAAGGAATCCATCTCTTTTGACCCCTATTACTAGATTGAGAAAAAGCGATCTCAATACGATCTTTCTAAACCAATCTATCACTGGCACTGGAACGAACCATTCTATACTAGTTGGGCAGCGTGATCAAGTCAAGTCCTTCTCTTACCAGATTTCAATTAGATTAATGTGCGCTCGTATGGGAGTAGAAGCCACTACTTCCCTCTTCCCCCGAGATGAACTACTCTCGCAAAGAACCTTCCTTCTATTCCTTACGTCAAGAGCCAATATCTATTCCTTCTAGCGAGTTGCTTATTCTCTGGGTGCACAGAGGTTGGAGCTTTCTTCTTCTTTAGAAAGAGCCCTTTAAAATGCATGAAAAGTGGACAAGGAATGAATGGCAGTTGCTAGAGCGGTAAAGACAAGGGACGTGGGATAATGGTAGGAATCGCTCCTAGGAAAGACTAAGCAGTCGGGGCACCCGTTGAAGATAGATTTGCCCGTGCTACTGCCTTGACCTAGGATTCTTTTCCTCACATCGGATTCTGAACTGGAAAACTGAAGCTTGCGAGATTGCTTGGTACCCCACTCTTTGCAAGCCTTTTCCCCTTGGACAGATAGCGTTGGGAAGGAGAGAAGGAATTTCTACCAGAGAGGGGCTTCAATCCATTTTTAAAATGTGAAGCATATGAGCTGCGATACCATTGCTTATCAGCAAAAAACTAAGCTAAGCACCTCTCTGTATTGTAATACTAGCAATGGACAAACTAGGTTGGCACCAAAGTGAACTCTTAGCTTAATCATCCAACCCCGGAAAGGCAGTAAAAAATGATGCCTGGACAGATCTTAGGATCTAAGGGGACCAGGCCCAGTCCAAAATGACATTGGCTCAAGAGTCAAGATAAAAGACTCACTCAATGACTGGACCTGTGCAGTAGGGGCTAACCATTTTGAACTCCAAACTCATACCCGGATAAAGGGCAAGGGAGAAAGAGAATTGGTAGAACTCTCAGCAGAGGAGAAAGGAGAGAGAAATGATCTCAAACTCAATCTCAGGATTGCACTTCGCAATGTAGCATAGAGTTTGACTCTTCTTCAAGAGTTCAGTTAAGGGCAAAGCAATCTTGGAGTAGTCTATCAAAAATTTCCGGTAGTAGTTGGCCAAACCAAGGAACGAGCGAAGCTCCGATACGTTGGTTGGCGGCTGCCACTCCTGAATTGCTTGCACTTTTGCCGGATCCATTCTAATCCGACCATGCTCTATGACATGCCCCAAGAACTTCATCTTCGTTTGAGCAAAAGAGTCCATGGATCACTGATTGTATATGCCCGAAGGGGCTACCTAACAAGTCGAAAAAGCCTGCCACCTCGGCTAACGAAAGAAAGGTTGGCGGAGTACTAAAAAAAAGTATACTTTAGAACATATCTGCCCTACTAAAAGTACGCTAGCTAGCTAAGAAAGCCATCATATCTTACACCTACTCTTTGAACCGATGCTTTTCGTTCCCTACACAGCATACCTGGTATTTCGGATAGAGATATTCAAGAACTAGCTACTAGACATACTAGAGATATGAAATCACTTTTCTTCTCTTATGATATTAGTTATTGCACCCTATGAGAGTAGTTGCTCCTTGTCCCGTTACTCACGACTAGCTATATAGTATACGTATATTAACTATAATCGAAATGCATTGATTTACTCGTGCCGGGGAACATCCATACTTTGACCGCCCTTTCTATATAAATAAGAATTTCCCCCTACTATTTGTATTACGGAGTCGGGAGAGAGGCGCATCCGGTACCAACATGAAAGGAATCAAATGGAGATGTTTGGGTCTCGCCCTAATGCGAGCAATCAATAATAGCGAAGAAAGAGTTTCGGGGGGTGACACCTTCCACTTCCTAATACGTAGATAATAGACCCCTATAATGAGTTCAAGCCCCTCAACTTCTAGAGTTTCATTCAAGTCGTCACCTTAGCGCAAGCACTAAAACTACCTTTTATTGCTATTCAACATGAGGTGTTCGCATTCAATCGTGTCCTTGAAACTGAACTCGAAATCGAGGACCCTTTGTTTAGATCACCGATTGGAACTTTGTGATCCAAAGGTTGTTGAGACCTGTCCACGATTGGGCGATGACGGTTCTCCGTCGTCTTCCGACTGATGGTACGTTTTATCAAACTCGACCTTTGGATTTACTAAAGGGTAAACAAGTTTGTTATTCTTCTGATTTGAAGTCAGCAACGGATAGATTTCCGATGATGTTTATGGAAGAGGTAGTCTTTGTCTCCCCTCTTCACAGAAAATGGAGAGATGAATTGATCGATTTATCGGATCCTAGGTCGGGACTGACGGGGCTCGAACCCGTGATCTTTCCACCCATTCTAATCTTTCTACCGTCTACTCCATCTAATAGGGCGAGCGTAGCGATATTCTTCTATGCGTTAATAGAAAGGAGGTCCATTCAGTAGATGACTCGTTGGTGAATTAAGGGACGAACAGGTTGAAATATGGATAGCTACCTACCATGAACCTGAGCTCAGAAGACCCTTTGTGTAGGCGCCTCGTATTAAGACCAACACGTAAGAGATCGGGTCGGGTATACCCGCCCAGAGCACGCATAGTAAGGTAGGGATCTGGTTCAAATCCAAGAGATCGTGTGAATTGAGACATTGGTTCGGACAACTCCAACTGGAAGAGGTCCTTCTTAGTGCCAGTACTACCAGTACTATAGTGAACCTTTTCTCGTAAATAGACTCGTCCGTGCCTTCCTTCTGTTGTCGCGTGCCAGCGCCACATCACTCTTATTCTACGATAATCCAAGCTGCATCTGCACTCTTAGTTGAACCTTCGCTCTACTATTGTTTTGGGTCATTATCCGGATGCGATGCCCGGGTTGGTAAGATTTCTAGGGAGATGATCCGTACTCTTATATAAGACAACCACGGAACTACTCCGATCGAATTGTTTTGCCACTCTCTTTGTAATTGGGGTTACTGTGCCCACTCCACTGAACTAGCGTCAAGCTATCGCTTCGGGTTACATCCGCCCCTAGTTCAACCAATTGCTAGAAAGTTGTCAAAAAGAGCGACTCTTTCTCCGTCTTTGTCGAGTAGTTCTCAACTCTGCCTCTGCTGCTGAACTAGATGCCTCAAAAGCCATATTCTCAGAAGGGTTTATCCCCATTTAGTAAAATACCTGTTCCTAACTGCCTAGCTAAATCTTCGAACTTCTCTTGATCCGGATTATGTCTTAGGATAGTATTTCGCTTGAGAGCATCACTCCAATACGACTTCTGTTCTGAGTCGAGCGAGTAACCCCCTTTCCCTTAAGACGTCTTATTCCCTCTCCCTATTATAGGTCGAGCATCTTTCAGACCTTGTCCCGGTCTCAGAAAACTAGTCCCCGTCCTATCTGGCTAGTCCCTATCCTATTGGTCTTATCCCATCTCCTTTCTTTGGTCTAGCAGCTGATCCAGCAGCTTATCTAACAGCGGATTCTCTCTCAGGTGAATCCCCCGCGGCTGATTCTCTTGCAGCGAATCTAGCGGTTTCGCTTTATGCCATGTCTTCAAAACCAGTCGAGCTATTGACATCTGCATTCCTAACTACTTCATCTACTTCAGAGAAATATACTTAGCGTAGCTATGATTTAGGTTATGTCCCCAGTTTCGGGAAGTTCCCCACCCCAACTCCTCAGGGAGAAGGAAGAGCTGTTTTACACTCCTATTAGTCTCCAAACTGAGCTATCTGCTAAAGGAAGAAGTTCGCAGTGAAACTCATACCTCTTTGTCGAGCTTCTAGCAGCTGTTCTATTGTCTGCTTCCGCTGCTGCTGAGTCCCTTGACACCACTTATTAGTGAGCACTTTAAGATCGTAGTTCGATCCTCTAAGTGCTTTTCTTTGTATTCGTATACCAATTCAGAGTACAAATATACCAAGTACCCGGGTCAATTTCATAATAAGATTTTATAACCTAGTGAACGAAAACATTGATTTTAACGTCGATAGGTTGTCAACCCTGGCTCGAATAGCGCTAAATCAGCTATGGAATATTATAAATAAAGTAAGCCAATGACCAAACTCCACAGTTTCATCCGCCGAAGAATTCGCATCCGGAGATGCATCAGAAGAATCGTTTGCATAGGCTACTAACGCGGAATAACAATTGTTATCAGTTGATTAGCAGGAACTAGCTAGAATAGCCCTTGCCTATGGGCTTGGAAGAGTAGGATCAGGCCCAAGTCTTAAGTCTGATTCTCAGATACTGGAAACCCATTCAATCCAAACTTTACCGAAAGAACAAGTGCATAATGATAATACGCATCTCCATCAGCACCCGAATCCCCGTCTGCTTTCCCATCCCCCGCCTCAGCATCCCCATAAACAAAGAAAGCAAGCCTTGTTTGTTGATCCCGATATGGGTAATGCATCTGGAACAGAGGCACCCAAATGAACAGGGGCATAAAAATAAAGATACGAATCGGCAGAAGCCGACGATACAAGAGATTCATCAACAAAGGAGATTTTCTCGGGCAGGTAAGGCAGTCTTGAGAGGGTCCTTCTCACGAATCGTAAGCCACTTTTCCCGTTTTACCCGAAACATAGGATTCCGATCTCTCGAATCCTGATCCCTCTGCATCTGAATAAGTTATTTCATCAGTCTCAATCTCTGAGATTCCTATGAATCATAGGCGGCATTCGTCAGAAAAATCCTCCGCCGTAAGAATAATCGGCTGAAGAATAGGTATCAAAATCCAAAGTCTGAAGCAGCTGGCGTTGTTGGCGCCCTAAGGAAATGAATGACTTCCAATTCGAAGTATGAAACTGGGGCTGAGCCCGCTTTCTAACCTTTCTGCTCCCACTGTTCCTGTTGTTAATGAGGCCGTGTTGTCTAGGAAGGCATGTCTTGCATTTATGTTAGGTTCTTTTCTAATCAGTTTTGCACTTGGTGAGTCTTTTTGTGTGCCGATTACAGAAAAAGGTTTTTTTGGATTCTGACTGGACCAGTGATTGGATTACTACCCGTGAAAACCAATTGGGCGATCTTTTTAATGAATTAAGAAAGGAGGAGCACACCAACTCTATGAAGAATTCCTGGCCTTGTTACAACAATACGCTTAAAAAAAATACCCGATTAATGCGGAATTGGGCCAAAGACGAAACCAAACGAGCTCTTTGCGCCCTACGATTGCTACTGTGATGCTTGTTGGGTGGTCTCTTCTTTGCTTTGAGGAGTATGGGTCGATTTCGCTTGTTTCAAAGTGCACTGCACTGACTAGACAAACTAAATGGCACTAAAGCTTTAACCTACCTCATCCACCGCCCTGACGAAATTCAGTAATTCCAGATCAGGGAGCCACTTCGTTTGGATCCGTGGAACTACCAAGGAAGAATTTGGCTTTACTGCGACAATAGCCATCCTCCACTAGATACATCATTCAGAAATCGGGCAGTAGATCGGTGCGCCCAAACATCTCTTCTCGGACATAGGAAACGAAAAGACTTTACAACCGGGAGCCAGGCCTTCTATCTTAACCCGTGACACGTGGAACAACAAGCGATTCAGCAGAGAAAGATTGGGAACTGGAAAGGGGGTTCTGTTCGCCTTACTCGACGATAGGGATTCGAAGATTTGCGGATTTGAATACTATGCCCATTCCCTCTTGGCTCTTTCCTAACTTCTACACTCTATTCAAATGCAGTTGCATGCCCCTCATTACCAATAGAAGAAGAAGAGAGCATCAACGCCATCCCGCTCGGGCTCCAAGGTCCTCCGTTCGGGCTAGATTCAAGGTATGCGTCCATATGCCAGTGGATTTTTTTTGATTCAGGGTTAGCTCCTAGTCCAAAGGGATTGGGTTTGTGTTTAGTGTACCGGGTACAAGAAAGAAAGTCCAAGCACAAAATGAGGAGAGAAAGAAAGATTTTTTTTTTATATTATAGTAGGGTTAGACTGCCTCTCTTATTAATGCACGGCTGAGGAGAAGTCTGTGGCTTAACTTGAATAATCTCTTTCATCCTATATGTCTATGTCTTTCCTTTCTTCTTTGGTGTGGTCTTCCCGAGGGAACAGGTAAAGGATAGCAGTCAAGCGCGGGGCAGAAGGAATAATCAAAGACTGACCTTGCCCCTGGACTTGAATGAACTACATAAGCCCATATCCGTACAGGGAAGGGGCTTCCCCCTGGGCGGTACCCATTCGATTGTTGGTTTAGTACTACGTAAGCCTGTAACTCTTGCTAGATTGAATCGGAATTGGCTTTAGTTCGAACTTTGAGCCGTAGAAATGGAATAGCAGGAAGTTTGATCAATTGCTGATTCAATTCAGAGAAGGGTTCTTCGAAAGAAGCGGTCAATCGAAGAAATTCCTTCTTTGACTTCTCTTCTGGGGCAAGCAAGATCTTTTCTTTCTCTATCTCGCTCACTATCTATACGAAATAATGATCTCAACGGCTGGCTTGACTAAACCTATCTATTGATTAAGGTAAGGAAGGCGGGTTCACATCGCTATCTAAGCGCAGACGTGACTAAGCGGCAGCTGGTCTAGGTGTTCGAAGCATGATTCATCGACAGGGAGCAAGCTCAGTCATTACAACTTGGGCAAAGCCGATTTCTTTCTTCCTATGAAATGGGGAATCTATGGCAACGTGAGAAGCTAAGTTTCTAATTGGAGAACTTTAAATAAATAGGTAGAAAAAAAGCGCCAACCCTTCCTCTTAGACACAACTACTGATCAGCATGACTTTCTTTCTTGAGTAAGGTAAGGGGTACGGAAACGTCCTCTTATCACAGCTTGAACGGGATTCATTTAAGGGAAGAAGACGAAGTCGATTCAATCCAACTCCAACCGACCGGCTGGGGACATATTTAGTCATGAAAGGCAGGGCTAAGGAAAGGCGTAAGCCCCAGTCAGCTCCGTCTCCGTAGGGAAGGTGATCTCTCCGCTTGATCAGGTCAATGGCAAGTTCTTGGTACGATATGAGTTGGGGTTCTTTGGTCTTCTCCCCTTTTATTTGACTACTTTTGATTCACTTCCTAACAAGGCATGAGAGTAAGAAAAGAAGTAACCTATTCCATCCCCAGTTCTTTCTCTGCTCGTGGGATATTTGAATCCCCTGCTTTTAGTTCCTTGCTTCAGGAAAGAGACGCGGATACGAGTACTTCAAGCACCGGAAACAGATATAAGACCACCACCGGATCAAGGGACTACTTGCCCGAGGAGCCTAGCTTAACCCAGCCCAACCACTCCTTCCAGTGCTACATCGAAGAAAGTAGCTCTCGCTGCTCATTGAATCGAATAGATGCCCCGGATAAGCAAGAGCATTCTCAAATTCATTGGATCTTTTCAGCTGACTGTTGAGAGCTTTTCCTCAAGGAGCACGAGAGTTGAGGTCATCGTCTTCCTCTGGTTCTTACCTTCTAGCAGTTCTCCTGAACAACCGCACCAGGCGGTGCTCTCTCTCTTCAAGGACGCGGGCAAGAGAAGAGATAGAACAGAATCTATGGCATAGGGAAAGCATTAGCATCCGAATCTTCAGAATCAACTTGAGAATCAACCGACACAGGCGCATGACGCAGAAACTACAGCCGTTTTAGACGCAGCAGAAAGACGCATCAGCTCGAACAACTAAGACTAAGGTTGGTTTTGTGAGATAGGATCGGATCGTCAGAAAGGCTCTCCGCCGATCCTTATGAAGCTGAAGCACCAGGGTGTAATTACTTATCATATGTAGAGTCCGTCCTCAGATACGTCTTTCTTAGACGCCCAACTAGCTACAACCTAACTCGAGGAAGCTGTATCACAAGGCAGGCTTCGCGGCTTTCCAGCTCTAGCATCTGCCAATGTGCTTATTCCACTTCTATAGTAGGTAAGGTAAGCCAGTCCAGTTGCTCTGTCAGTCTGTGAGAGAGAACCGGCCTACGAAGCCAGCCTGCTAGCTAGCCTTCACCCACTCCTGAATGCCAGCGTTGCCTTCCTTAGAGAGAGAGAATGTTTCCAGTCCCCAGTCCAAGGAAGCAAGCCGAGCAGTCCGAGCAAGCCAACGGTTGAGGGCACTTCTTTAGCCTTAAAGAGAATAGCCTTCTCTTGTCTGCCCGGTGAGGAGTAAGCACGCGCTGAGCTTCCTTCAATGCCTTTCCTTATTGAGATGGTTCACTCCTATGTTGACTGCACTTTTGTGGTTGCTTGCCCTAGCCCTAACTAGGAACGGATCTGATTCATAGGCTCCGATCCTCTTAAGCCCTGTTCGTGGATAATCAAGAAAGTTCGCGCCTCGTTGATTCGATGTAGTAGTTGCTGGCCTAGTAGGAACGGGCTGCCTAGCAAAGTACTACTCTTAGCAGCTAGCTTTACTGAAAGCCTTAGTAAGTCAGTCTAGAAACTTCCTCTTAGCTAAAGGGGTGGGGGAGGTTTGACTGTGGGTGGAGAAGAAGGAAAAGACTAGTTCCCCAAAGAGTGTTAGTGTTGCTTGAACGACAGGAATGGTTCGCCTAATCGAAGAAAGCCTACCTGCCACTATTAGCCCTCACTTCGGTGGTCTCTCAGATGATACAATCAATAAACACACTGAGATTCTTCTCAATCTGAGGATCAGGCGAGTAGAAGATTACCCTTGCTTGGTATAATAAGACCTTCTTTGCTAGAATATACAAGATTCCAGACCCTGTCGTCTGGAAGGATAAATTTCTTGCTGGTCTTCCCGAACGAACCTTGGGACTCGCTAGCGCCTGTTAAGGCTAGTCGGAAGAAGAAAGTAGTTGGACAACTGTATGCACTAGGGTACATTAGTATTCTGTGGATGGCAACATTGAGATGATCCTCCCGCGGGTTCATGAATTGGAGTTCTAGGCAGGAATCTACTTACCCTCTTCAGGGTTTATGCAGCTAGGAGGTAGCTCGTTAGCTTTCGAAAGAAATTACTAAAAAAGGAGTGCCATTCCGATCCTGCATCTATCTCACCTGTGCCTTCATTCAGCCAATGGTTCTCCAGGCAATCCATTAAATGGAGCAAATGAATGCTTTCAGGTCTCGTTTCTCCGAGTTAAACTGCTTCCAGCAAGCATCCCTTCTTCTCTTTCCGATTGGTGTACTAAAAGTGCTATATTTAATATGTATATCACACATCCGATTCTGGTTCATCTAGTCCTAATTTAGTTCTAACTGAGCTAGCTCGTGGCTTGGTCTTCAGTGACATGATCTTTCCCCTTGGGTTACTTTTCTGCCTATTGACTGACTCCCCTGCATTGAAGTTGATTAGCTTTATGCTTAGCTACATTTTATCTTCTCGATAGCCGGATAGTGAAGAAAGAAGGGCTCATCATAAGTAAGTGCCGAGAGCTTGCAATAAGCTTTCCCCTGTTCATGGGTTTGATGGCATTTCGTCTCAGGGTAGAAAGGGTATGCTTGAAAGGTCCTCTTTCGGAGTGGTTGCTTACTTTGCCAGGACGGGATCGTCGTCTTTCTTATCAAAGCTTTCACGGGATTCGTTTAGTGGACATCCAGCTGATGGAGAACCTGAGGAGAGCAGTGAAAGAACGTAGGCAATGTGAATTGACGGCTTAGATAGAGGTAATTGCTTGAGGAGAAGAGAAGCCTCTTACCCCGCCCGCACCTAAGGATCATTCATTAAGATCAGGCGCTGTAAAGCCCTGGTCAATTTAATGAAAAAAGAAAAGCTTACTAAGACCCGGACAGTGAACATATAGTAGAGTTTCAATGTGGTATCAGAGAGAAACTCGAAGAATTGATTGAGAAAGTGAGCCCTTATCCCAGTATGAAAGACTGGATCCTTAGAGGTCTGCCCGTCCGGCGTCGGTACCTCACATTGTTTAATTAGGGCGGCACCCCGGTTTCCTTTACTTTTTGCCGTGCCTCACGTCCACTCTCTCTATATCCGACCCTTTTTCTAGTCCGGGCAACCAGTATGTCAAGGATTGGGCAAATAGGTTTTGCACAGACAGAAGCAAAAGTCCCTCCTTGCCTAGGAGCTCTTGTCTGAAAAGACGAATACGAGTTAGCAGGGCTGTCCAAAATAGCTCTTGTTGAATGGACATCTGAGATTATAAGAAAAGAATGGAAAGAGAGAGCCAAAGCAGGGCAGGGACTTATAGACTAGCCAGGGAAATTCCCTCAGAAGCTGTTTGCCCTTTATCCGCTCTTGGAGCTGTGAGGGCGTTCAGCTTGAAGATGGCATCGAAGCGAAGAGAGAAGGAGCTGTTGTTGGAATATCCGCTACTTGGATCTTTCCTGTGTTTGCAATCAGGGGCTCTAGGAGTAGGAATTCGGAATAAGAAGACGGTCGCCTTTCGAGTTGCATATATGAAATGAAATCGCGTTTTAGGTTGTTGATCCCTCGGGACTTTACCAAACGATGTCGATACCTGATTATTCGGGATTGGGGGCAGGGGAAAGACCTATGAAAGGTTATATATATGCTTGTTAGAGGAATTTTTATTGCTTAGTGCTTGAGTTAGGACTTCCTATCAGCAAGTATCTTAACCATCTTTCCCTACACTCTCTGACCCAAGAGGTTCTTTCTCTCACGTATTATTCTACTCTTTATCCCATCTTTCTTTATTTTCTCCAGCACTTGGGGTTGAACTTGGCTATAGTCTCTTGATGGGGCAGTTTGCCCACATATCGAGGTCTCCCTTACTGGACAATTCCTATCCTAGCCCGCGACCCTTATTCTCTTTTCGCCTACGTGCCCTTTACCTATGAAAAGAAGGAATGATCCTCGGGGAACCCTTCGGCGTGAGAGAGACAGGTACTGGTAGCAGGGCTGGAACATGAGGGACACCTCCATAAGCCGCCTGCAGTGATGAACTGCATTGCTTCAGATAGAGGGCCGTAAATAATAATCCAGATTTCCGTACTAACGAGATAACCTGCTTGCCGAATAAGTATGCACCAATGCAATATTCCTTAGTAAGCCTATCCTCCACAATGAGGAGAACCTTTGTTAAAATGGACCTCATCACGGGGGGGCGTTCCAACACCCTCTGCCAAGATATTGGCTTGAGTGAAACAACTTTATCGAATAGCAATTTGTAATCCATGATTACTTATTGCGTGGTTTTGTCCAGGAGACCAGCTGTGCCCTTCGACAGTATGCACAGGTGGTAGGTGGGTCTCACTGCTGCTATCCCACCATCGGTCGGAAAGCCCTTGATTTCCAGCTGAGCTGAGAACAAAGCCAGCAGCAAGCGCACTCAAGACAGACGTTTTTCTTTTGTTCCATCAGCTATCATCGGCCAGAGAAAGGAGATGAGGTGAGGAGGTCCTCAGCCTAAGGGGCCAATCGCTAAAGGGCAACGGCATTTTGAGGATCAGAATGAAAGTGCCCTTACTTCAGGTAATGGAATGCCTTACGAGACTGGTAGTCCGGCTTAGCTAAATGTAAAAGGGAATCATAAGAGCGAACAGCAACTCTATTTTATTACGATATTACTTGATTTTTCCCTCCACACGAGTTAGGCCTAACCTTAGCAGCATTGGAACTTGGAACCTAGATAGGGCTTGGCATAGTTGCAGCCGTTATATTTATTATAATAAGTTCTTTCCCGGTCTATTCAACTAACTGAAGCAAACCAGTCGAGAGCTTTCAACTCATGCGGGATCTTGTTGGGGCAGCTGGAACAAAGCAACAACTGCCTGAAAGAAGCTCTACACGAGCGATAGAGAGCTAACCAGGTTCTGAACAGTTAGAGGAGGACCTGTTATTGGTAGTGAGTCTCCTTACGCTCTAGGGTGATTGAACTAGCGGATATGCCGATAAAAGCAAAGCTGATCTTGGGATCTTAAGAGCAGAAATTCTTCCTTTTAATAAGACTCGAGCAAAGCAAGTCTAGATTCACTCTCTTCTATTCAATTTGAATTGATTTGACTTCCTTCGGTTCTTTCTTGCCAACATGCCTTCCTTTTAAACCTCTCATTACCGAATAAGGTAAGGTGGAAGTTCCCGCAGGTTGTGGGGTCGGAGAATCTTTCTTACTGGGATGGATGCTTTCCTTTCACAGGGAATAGAGGGCAAGGTACGGAAAGTCTCGCATATAGTAAAGAAAGGAGTAGAACCCCGGCTTGTGTAGCCTATGCGAAGCAAGCCTACACTGCTCAAGGCACCGATCTGACTTATTTAGAAAGCTAGAACAGAGAGAGGGAACGCCCGGTGAAATATGGTTTGCTGGTACAGAATCCGTTGCTATTGGACTTGGCAAGTAAGCCCAGAAGGATTTTCCTTACCTTTTTTAGTCTACTCGAAAGGAAAGCCAGTAAACTCGAGAGTAGAAAGAAATATCATAGAGACGGAACCAGTTAGCTTTGAGCTTGAACGTGTTTCAGCTCTCACAACCCAGCAGCTATTGAATTAGCTCGGTCTCCTAGATGCTTTAAAAGGACCAAAGAGAAGACTTGCTTATAGGTCTCGGCTTCTTGTCGACAGATCGTTTGCTGTGAAGTTTCATGTCGGATTGCACACTAGCTTTTCCTTTCACTTGAAATCCCTCTCCTTGCTCAAGCAAGTAAGTACCCCGGCAAGAGAGGTAGGAGTGTAAGGTCTTTCAAAGCAGTGGATTGAATAAGGCATGTCATCGGTTTACTGTTTCAAACAATAAATGAAACTACTCGTTCGACGAGCCTTTATATTGTTTTGCTTTTTGGGATCAGATGTGGCATTTATTCCCCTATTTGTATTTGATCAAGTTTCATCGTCCTTCTTACCTTACTTAACTTATAAAGAGCCTAGCAAGAACCGATTCAGATTCCATTGTTCAAGGAAGAGGTATATTGGCATCTTCACTAGTTGCCTTTCAACAGTTCCTTCTCTGCTCGCACCTTCCCTTCAGTCTAATTGGCCTAATTGCCTTTTGAATGGGCGTGCTGAACGAAAACATCGCCACATCATGGAAACTCTTCGTGCCTGACTTCTCTCCCTATCTAAGGTTAGGCGGGAAGCTTCATCAGGGCTAATATGGCATCTTTCTTCTCAGATCAGTGCAAGGAAACTTTAAATCCAGTAATTTGGGCTTAGGCTTAGGAAGGCATCTCTGGGGTAATCCCGCATCTGAACCTATACCTATTCGTGCAAAGTCAACTAACTAAACCATCCTTTTCTTCATATCTTAACTTAACTGAACTGGGCACAAGCTATTTGAAAACAACTTCAATTGCACAAGCCATTCCATTCTAAGAGCCCTTATATCTTATATAATAGAATACGATAAGCTATTTATTTGCAGTAGTCACTTCGCTCCCTTGCTTCCTATCCCAGACAGCTATGGAAGCTGCTAGCTACCTTCAACCCATTCTTTAGTAGCCCGAGATGAGTTCGACACCCGAAGGAGACAGAGAAAGCCCTTCCAGAGATTCATGTGAAACCTGTTCTTGCAAACAGCCTACTCATGCAAAGATCAAATTTCCCATCCCCGTGCACAAGATTCGACAGTTGCTCTAGATGCTATAGAAATAGTAAATGCCGATCTTCCTAGCATTGCCATCAACTCTTATTATACGATGCATTAAACCTCCTCTTGGACATTGGTGATAGCGGAGACCCCTGCTAACTCTTGTTTTCCTGCCCAATCTCGAGCCCTTTTGATTTGATAATTTGAGTCAGATAATGCCCTAGGCCTTCGATGATTCGTTCAAACAAAATGTCATGCTTCGTGCACCCCTCGCACACAGACGCCAGTACTAGACCTAGCACAAAGACTAATAAGGGAAAGAATCGCTACCACTACTAGTTCGACTACTACCAATCCGATAGCTACCCCAGCTTAGCTACCAGTTTTGGGAGAGCTAAGAGTCCCTTGCCCTGCTATACGCTTAACTACATAAAGGGGGTATTCCCGCATGCTATCAAGCAAGAAGAAAACTAAAACAGCCTTACAATCAGATTCAGTCTAATGCCGATGCTTTGGGGGCGGTTAGATAAGAAGTTGGTTCGAGCTAATAGTTCCTTACCCAGATAGCCGGTTGGGCTACCAAAGCGAGACCAGGCTAATGGTGGGTCAGACCCGACGCTATCCTTGGACCAGAGGGAATGGTACCTAAGCCGCAGCGAAAAAAAGAAGAAAAAAGGGACTGACGCTTTGTGTGCCACTAGTGAAAAGGAGGTAAGCGAGGATCTGGAAGAGATGGCGCGAGTGGCAGTAAGAAGTACCAGATTTGGGAGACTTGCTAGCTCTCTTCTTCGACGACAGAAGGGAAGCACTAAGAGATGATGCTTCCAATGCAACTAGCGATGTGTATCGGCACGCACTTATTCTAATGTGTCGTCTTTGCTTTTCGTACCCGATCCGGAGATTTGTGCGGCGCAAGGGCTTCTGCAAGCACCCAACCATCTGAAGAAAAAGGTGAATCCAAGCGCATTAATAGGAGTGAGGACGGGTCGGTAGGGAGAGATAGTCGGAATTGCCATTGCTAGGCCCCTTCGTTTAAGGCGTGAGTCAATAAGGAAGAATGGCGATCGGTCTTCGTCTTCTTCCATCCCTCTCATTCTGGGTACCTTGAATACCGACTAAAGGGGCGTAGTGGCAAGGCTGGACTGATTCCTATTCCCAACAATGGGCCTACTCCCCCTTTCTTCCTCAATTAGTAGGTCGTGGAACAAGAGAGAAAGAAGGGACCCTACCAAGACTTTGGCTTCGACTAAAGCTTCCGGGCTCGGCGTAGCTTGGGACTGGAAAGAAAGCCTTTGCTACGATGAAGGTTTCGGAGTCTCGGGCGAACTAAAGGGACAGATGAAATCTCGATGCATCGGATGTGGAAAGTGGCCTATCAACTAGCTCTAAAGGCCGAGGAAAAGCTAAAGAGAAGGACCACAAGGAGGCACCGAAGGTGATAGGGGATCGACCTCTACCATCGGGCAAGGTGCCTATATACTAATAGTATAAGTACTAAGGAAGGAAAACTGGAAGAATCTCTTTTCTAAGATGCCGCAGTTGCCCACCGAAGGCAGCTATCCCAATAGTAAACTATTTAGGTGAACAGACAGGACGGACGACTCAATGCTATTGATGTTACTGGCCTTGCTTACTTACTAAAATCCCCGTGCACTGCTGTTATTGCTACGAGTCGTCCGGCGACGCACAAGAGCTTGTTGACCATAGGCCGTACTGTATTGGTTGGGTGATGGCACCGCCTCAAATATTTAGAATTCGAATTTAGATAAGGAAATAGAACCTCACTTACTTTGACTACTAAATAAAATAAATGTGAGATCGCCCATGCAACCCACCAACGAGCCTTAGAGCCTTGCCTTAAAGCCTTGCTTTTAGCCTTATTACTACGACATCATGAGAATCAGCCTGACGCGGTCTTTGCCTAAAAAGGAGCCCACGGAGCGGTTGGAAAGCGGGTCATAGCTCGAAGTGTGTGAATATATAGGTACCACGAATATCGTATCCTTCTTACTAAGAGAGAAAACTATCAATAGGAGTCGCCATTGACTCTAACTGAAAGCCTAACTCATCAAGGCACATGGTGGGACATGGGATCATTGCCTGGATCAGGTAGCTGCAGTGAGCAAGTAGATCAGCATTATTGGAAAAAGGTATTTCAGATGTATATCTGCCTTATGAACTACTATGATCGCCACCTAGAGTTAGGCTTTCTTCTTAATCTTTCAAGGATACCAATCAACACCAGATTTAGATCCAGAGGCAGGGAGGGAAAACCAATCTCAGAAGGGAAATCCGGAATTCTTGGTTAGCTGACTAAGGGCGGATGGGGCGGGCTTCAAAGACTTGACTCGCTTGATTCGGTGGCTTCCTTCTATACTCTTTACTGGCTTGGTTGAACTAGGAGCCGACGTGTGCTCTTGCCAATGCCAAGGGTGTTTGGCTGCGGGTCCTTATTCTTCAAAAAGGGACTTCCTTATCCTTATTTTTTCTCTATTGGTCTAGTCATGATTCAGGGGCTCGAGACCAAGATGCGTTCCCTGCTCTGCTCGTCTTATAGAACCGCTTGGGGATGGGGCACCCATCTTACCTTTGTTACAATAGTACAATAGGAAGAGAACTGCGATCGCTAAGGGCTTGTTATGGATTGTTGAGTCAAGTCCGGGCTCCCTCTTTGACTGAATGAAGGGCCCCAGGTGAAGGGCTCATTCGTTAGAATGAGGGATGAGGTAACGATGGCTTGTTATAAAAGGAAGTCCCACTCGTGAATCTTATTGGCAACCAAAAGCAATGAATGAGGCATTGGCGGCACAGATAGATCTATAGCCAAAGCCAACCTCAATATGATGGCCCAGGACTTGGTACTACTACTTTCAGAGTCTATAAAGTAGATTTCCACTATTTCCAGGCTAGCCAAAGTATTTAAGCTCTACTACCCCCTCATCGCTATCGCTCAACCTTTGCAAGCTCCTAATCTCGCTTCGCGGCGTCTATCGACCCTACTTCGTGCCTCAGCCTTAGCTGGAAATAAAATAGTCTTTCTACAACTCCCTTGAAAGCTCACCCCTTTCTCCCTCGTCACCTCGGTCTTCCTTATTCGTCTTGAGACTCTACTTCTAATCACTCAGCCTCGCACTTAACTATCTATAACTCAAATACGGAACTCAGCCCTACCTACAAAGCTTAGCTCACTCTGATAATATCGTGCTACTCCCTCATCCTTCGCTTTGCTCACCCTCATCGAAGTGGTTTGGTTGATGACCCTTCTTGATCAGTTCGTCCGGCTGAGCTAACTAGACGTCTTTCATACAGGCCTAAGGTTTTGCTAGTAGGTTGGTGTGAAGCATGAGAGCATGAGCCCTTGTGCTGTACCTGCATTACTAACGCCTAAGAAGGATGGCACCTGGAGGATGTGCATTGATAGTAGGTCGAGCCATCAACAAAATCACAATGAAATAAAGATTTCCGATCCCGCGGACGATCGAAATAATACGAGGTAGGGGTCAGCCTATCATAATTGAACCAACTGATGCACTTAGTCGAAAGCAGACGACTTGGGCTGATAAGGTCGGTGACTAATCCAATAGATCGAGATATGGACTATAGGAGTGGAGGAAAGCAGACACAGGGAGAGAAGTATACGAAATAGCACCTAATCGAAGGGGGTCACACACGTCATCATGAGGGGAATGGAATATTAGACCGTCATGGGAGAGTGAGTACTTTTTTAATACGAAA